AGTCTCCGTTCTATTAATTGAATTGCAATTAAACTCGGCCCACCCTTTTATTTCTATTTATACTACTACTAAAATAAAAGGGTGGGCCGACTACAAATATTCTATTGCACGTATTTTGGATAATAAATACATATTTTATATCTCTAGATATCGCAGATTTGTCTTCAAAAATCTAAGACTCAAGTGTTTCTATTGTTGTCTTGGATCCACAATGAAACCTATGGATCCTTCGGATTGGTCTATTCTTTCGAAGTATCATAAACCTTTCGACCCATCCTGCATTTTGTCTTTTTTGTTCCATGTTGTAATAGAACCAAAAATTCTTACTTTAGTTATTAGACGAGATTTTAGGAAAAGATTCTTTCTAGGTTCTAGGAAAGAAAAAATCTTTCTTTTTTGTTGTTCGATGCGAAGACACAGGAAAAAACTCTTTATCATTCTGTTTCGAATGAAAGGAATTTGATCCTATTCATATCATAGTGAAGTCTTACCCCCAGATTCCCACAAAAAAAAAAGAAAAGAGAATCCTTTTTCACACTTCTTGTTAGTAGTGATTGTTTAGTCGGATAAGAACTAATAGCTAATTGGAATATATGTCAATATATTCAAATTCACGATAGAATAATTGACAGATATACAAATGGACAATAGAATACTTGACAAAGATTCGAATTGAGGATATGGTCAATTGATCTTGACAAAGATTTGAATTGACAATATAATAATAATTGAATCTTGACAAAGATTCGAATTGACCGTATAATAATAATTGAATCTTGACAAAGATTCGAATTGAGGATATGATCAATTCCAATTGATACTGCTTGACGGGGATTCGAATTGACGGTATACTGAAGAATTAAGGAATTATGTATAATAGTCCCAATGACTATAACTACGATTCCACATTTCCACAGCAAAGTGAGAAGTTTCGGTATACTGAAGAATTAAGCAATTATGTATCACAGTGCCAATCACTATAACTAGACTTCCATACTTAAACTTACGTTTCCATACTTAACTTACGTTTCCACATCAAAGTGAGCTATAACTATTCATCATTTTACAGGAAGGGAGTCTTATTTTATGACCATTCAATGTAAAGAATTAACAAGCGAGTTTGAAGTTATAAGAAAATCGGCGGACAATCTTTTGACTATTGAAAATAGTACTGAAGATTCGAGTAGTAGGGCTGAAAACCTTAATAAAGGTCTTGAAATCGGGGGGGACACTGGTGATTTGACTAGATCTAACGATCTCGATTCAAGTCAAAAATATCGACATTTGTGGGTTCTATGCGAAAATTGTTATAACTTAAATTATAAGCAAGTTGTAAAATTAAAAATTTGTGAATCTTGCGAATATCACTTGAAAATGAGTAGTTCAGAAAGAATCGAAAGTTCGATTGATTCCGACACCTGGGATTCTATGGACGAAAATTTGGTGTCTCGCGATCTCGAGGAGGAGCTTCGAGATTTTCTTAGTCAAAAAGAAGAAGAAGAAAAGAAAAAGAATTGGAAGCCAATAAAGCACATTCTAACGGAAATTGATTGTCTGATTCGCCTAATCGCGGACTTGTATTTGGAGTCGATTCAAAAAGTACTTGGGGATATGTGGATCGAAAGACTGAGAAGTGACCTATTATATGCAGTTTTACAGAAGTTGCGAAAAAAGAAAAATGAATATATGAAAATTATTATAGATTATCATTTTGATCGGTCCAAATGGTTGATGTGGAATGAGGATTTTTCTGATATCATCAGGGATTTGAAGTTCATAAATCAGCTACCGAAGTTGGGGTTGGAGTGGGCGGCTCGTGGATTGGATGAGGATGAAATCGCGGAGCAACTTTATTTGGTTTCGGGTACATTCAATTCATCTAGGTTTATTGAGGAAGAACCTTATTTGGATTCGGATAAATCCAATTCGGATGAATTGCATTCGGATGAATTGAATTCAGATGAATTGGATTTGGATGAATTGAATTCAGATGAATTGGATTCGGATAAATCCAATTCGAATGAATTGCATTCGGATGAATTGCATTCGGATAAATCCAATTCGGATGAATTGCATTCGGATGAATTGCATTCGGATGAATTGCATTCAGATGAATTGGATTCGGATGAATTCAATGAGGAACCTTATGAAGATTATATTGATTCTTATCAAACAAAGACGGGATTAACGGAGGCTGTTCAAACAGGCATAGGTCGACTAAATGATATTCCTGTAGCAATTGGGGTTATGGATTTTGAGTTTATCGGAGGTAGTATGGGATCCTTAGTTGGGGATAAAATCACCCGTTTAATTGAGTACGCTACCAACCAATCTCTACCTCTTATTATAGTGTGTGCTTCGGGGGGGGCACGCATGCAAGAAGGGAGTTTGAGCTTGATGCAAATGGCCAAAATATCCTCTGCCTTATATGATTTTCAATCAAAGGAAAAGTTATTTTTTGTACCAATTCTTTCATCCCCTACTACCGGTGGGGTAACGGCTAGTTTTGGCATGTTGGGAGATATCATTATTGCCGAACCCAACGCCTACATTGCATTTGCGGGTAAAAGAGTAATTGAAGAACTCTTGAAGATAACAGTACCGGAAGGTTCACAAGAGACTGAAAATTTATTCGAGAAGGGCTTATTCGACCTAATCGTACCGCGTAATCTTTTAAAAACCGTTCTTAGTGAATTATTGCAGTTCCACGGCTTCTTTCCTTTGAAGTCAAATTCTACTCACCTAGAGTACGCTAAGTTCAACTAGTTGATTTAATTAGTGGATTTGTAGGAAACAAGTAGTTAGCTTATCAGAATTGAAGTAAAAAAGAAATAAAAAATTGTCATACATATCTTTCACGAATAAGTCCATCTATTTAGTTCTTAATTTCTTGGACTTATTCTATTTCTATATATCCGCTTTAGATACTTATATCTCTACTACGAATTTAAAAATTCGTAATAATTAGAATTAAGAGTTTTAATTATTAGAAATCTAAAATATTCAAAAAAAATAAATAACAGGTGCAAATAGTCAATCGAGGTACTCCATTTTATGACAACTTTCCATTTTCCCTCTATTTTTGTGCCTTTAGTAGGCTTAGTATTTCCGGCACTTGCAATGGCTTCTTTATTTCTTCATGTTCAAAAAAACAAGATTGTTTAGATCCGGGGGTTCATCCTTTTTTTGGAAACTAAGATTTGGAGCATAACACAGATCTTTTTGGGGGAATATAGGGTCTAAAATATTTTTTCTGCCGAAAAAGTTCTTATGTCTGCAGAAAATGATCTATAGGTAGATGAATTCTAGCTAGTTTCAAATAGATCAGGATCATTTGATGATTAAAATGTGTAAAGTTGGTGGATTTAGGTGTATATCGATATGTATATTTGGATCATATGTATGGGGGGTATGTTATTATTATTTTAGATTGAACCAATTTCATGAATTATTCCTTACTACTACTACTTATAAATAAATGGTTCATCTCAAACTAGTACTAGTTCACATCAAACTAGTACTAGTTTCTGAGAGTTCCTTCGTAAACAGCAAAGGAAAGTTAAAATAATTTGGGGTATTCTCCCAAATTTCAATAATTTCAATAAAATAAAATAAACTATGAGTTGGCGATCAGAACATGTATGGATAGAAGTTAGAACAGGATCTCGAAAACTAAGTAATTTTTTCTGGGCCCTTGTCGTTTTTTTAGGTTCATTAGGATTCTTAGTGGTTGGAACTTCTAGTTATCTTGGTAAAAATTTGATATCTTTTTTTCCGTCTCAGCAAATCCTTTTTTTTCCACAAGGGATCGTGATGTCTTTCTACGGGATTGCGGGTCTCTTTATTAGTTCTTATTTGTGGTGCACAATTTCCTTGAATGTAGGTAGTGGTTATGATCGATTCGATAGAAAGAAAGGAAGGGGTTGTATTTTTCGTTGGGGATTCCCTGGAAAAAACCGTCGCATATTCCTTCGATTCCGTCTAAAGGATATTCAATCCATTAGACTAGAAGTCAAAGAGGGTATTTCTGCTCGCTGTATCCTTTTTCTAAATATTAGAGGCCGGGGGACTATTCCGTTGACCCGGGCTGATGAGAATTTGACTCCACGACAAATGGAAGAAAAAGCCGCGGAATTGGCCCTTTTCTTGCGCGTACCAATTGAAATCTTTTGAGAAAAAAAAAAAAGAATTGGGCTGAAGAAGGAATGCTTTCTCAGCAAGAAGAAAAAATACAAGAATCTTTTTTCTATAATCTATAAGATAACTTAACTGAAGTTTCACCTGAACGTTTAGTCGAGTTAAAGCCGGCCTATATTCTCTGGAATAACTATAAAACAAAACTCTTTTTTCTTATTTCTTCATTTTTCTTATTTCTTCATTTGAATTTGAATCGAAGTCTTAGTCTATTTCTGTATTCTCTCTAGATATTGAAACAAAATCACAAAAAATAGATTTGATACCTTGTCTAGAACTCACGTGTGAAAAAACTATTAGATCACAGAGAGTCAACGGGGTTCATTAACAATTCACAGATGAAAAATGGCAAAAAAGAAAACACCTACCCCCCTTTTGTATCTTGCATCTATAGTCTTTTTGCCTTGGGGGATTTCTCTCTCATTTATGAAAAGTATGGAATCTTGGATTACTAATTGGTCGAATACTGGTCAATCCGAAATTTTTTGGAATGATATTCAAAAAAAAAATCTTCTAGAAAAGTTCATAGAATTAGAAGAAATCCTGCTCTTAGACGAAATTTTCAAGGAATACTCGGAGACACATCTACAAAAGCTTTCTATAGGAATCCAAAAAGAAACGATTCAATTAATCACGATACACAACGAAGATCGTATCCATATGATTTTCCACTTATCAACAAATATAATCTGTTTTGTTATTCTAAGCGGCTATTCTATTTTAGGTAATGAAGAACTTGTTATTCTTAACTCTTGGACTCAGGAATTCCTATATAACTTAAGTGATACAATAAAAGCTTTTTTGATTCTTTTAATAACGGATTTATGTATCGGATTTCATTCACCCCACGGGTGGGAGCTAATGATTAGTTCTGTCTACAAAGATTTTGGATTTGTTCATAATGATCAAATTATATCTGGTCTTGTTTCCACCTTTCCGGTTATTCTGGATACTATTTTTAAATATTGGATTTTCCGTTATTTAAATCGTGTATCTCCGTCACTGGTAGTTATTTATCATTCAATGAATGATTGACAAATGATCCACCAATAGTAATCTCTAATCCAAAAACCTTCTATCCGGTGGATTTTCCATCCCAGAGTATTTCAGTAAAATTCTAGAAAATAGCAGAATCGTGGATAGGGCCCTGTACTAGCGACCTATCCCAACTTATTGTAGAAATTTTCGGATCAATGATTAGACTATGCAAACTCAAAATACTTTTGCTTGGATAAAGGAACAGATTTCTCGATCTATTTCCGTATCGCTCATGATATATATCATCACCCATACGTCGATTGCAAGTGCATATCCCATTTTTGCACAGCAGGGTTATGAAAATCCACGAGAGGCGACCGGGCGTATTGTATGTGCGAATTGCCATTTAGCTAACAAACCAGTAGATATTGAGGTTCCACAAGCAGTACTTCCGGATACTGTATTTGAAGCAGTTGTTCGAATTCCTTATGATAAACAAGTGAAACAAGTTCTTGCTAATGGTAAGAAGGGCGGTTTGAATGTAGGGGCTGTTCTTATTTTACCGGAGGGTTTTGAGTTAGCTCCTTCCGACCGTATTTCTCCAGAGATGAAAGAAAAGATAGGAAATTTGTCTTTTCTGAACTACCGCCCTGCTAAAAAAAATATTCTTGTGATAGGGCCTGTCCCCGGTCAGAAATATAGTGAAATCACCTTTCCTATTCTTTCTCCCGACCCCGCTACTAAGAAAGATGTTCACTTCTTAAAATATCCTATATACGTAGGGGGGAATAGGGGAAGGGGTCAGATTTATCCCGACGGAAGCAAGAGTAACAATACAGTTTATAATGCGACGGGAGCGGGTATAGTAAGTAAAATCATACGAAAAGAAAAGGGAGGATATGAAATATCCATCACCGATCCGTCGGATGGACGTCAAGTGGTTGATATTATCCCTCCAGGACCGGAACTTCTTGTTTCCGAGGGTGAATCCATCAAATTGGATCAACCATTAACCAGTAATCCAAATGTTGGTGGATTTGGTCAGGGAGATGCCGAAATAGTACTTCAAGATCCATTACGTGTACAAGGTCTTTTGTTCTTCTTGGGATCTGTTGTTTTGGCACAAATCTTTTTGGTTCTTAAAAAGAAACAGTTTGAGAAAGTTCAATTGGCCGAAATGAATTTCTAGACTCGCGAATTTATCAACATCAAGGTCGTAAAAAGAACTCGATTCTTGTTGTCGATTATGTATGAAAAAAAAAATGAAATTATGAAAAACCTTTTATTTACTTTATGATTTTTTTTTAGCCAAATTGCATTAGTACGACTATGTGATTTTTGTTTTTGCTAGATTTCAATGGGAGGCATTTTATTCGATTTCAACTAGAATCCAATTGGTATAGATATTCGTATAATAAACGGGTAATAGAACGAACTTGAAATGCGGGAAACAAAAAAATCTAGGGGGATTATTCGTCTTCCTACTCTTTGGACACAAGAAAAGGGTAGAGAAAATTCCTTTTCTTGTGTCCAAAGATTAATAATTTTGGATCCTGTTCGTCAAAAATTCCTAGTCTTGGTGGCGGTTTTCCAGATGTATCAGAACTTTTTTTTTTTTTTACGTACAATTACATTACAATAGAGTAGTGGACAAAAAAAGGGGGGAAGTTCATTTTATGAATGAAATTCTATTAATTAAATTAAATAGAACTTATTCATCAATGAACTTTCCATTTTTCTGAGATACTCAAATAAAAATAAAAAAAACTCAATATAAATGGAGTAAGAGTATAGAAAGTATTTGTCCGATATCAAATCTACAGAAATATATTGATTCCGGGTAATTTGCGTAATTTTCCCTTTCGTCTAACTTGGAAAAGATCCATAGATACTATCAAGATCAAAGAACGGGTATTTTGAATCAATCAATAAAGTTCATTTTTCAAAAGCACCAGAGAATGGGCTTTTTTAAAACAACCTAAAAAGAAATCCGCCTTGCCATTTACACTACACGAAAAAAATCTGATTCTTAAGAACCCAACGGGCCCTTCCCCTCGAATCAGACAAAGAAAGAAGGGAATCCCGTCAAGTTCCTACGCTTTCATGTCTACAACTCAATTCATCCGATTACTACAGAGATGAACCTAATCCGGAATATGAACCATAAAAGAAAATACCTATTAAACCGATCACAAGAATACCAGTTACAGTACCTATTATCCAAAGAGGAATCCTTCCAGTAGTATCGGCCATTTACTCCACTTCCCTCCAATTTAATTTCATCAAATAGTCGTGCTATAGACATAAACAGTCGTGTATAATTAGGAG